ACCTTTCGTCCCTAGTTATAAAGAAAAAGAGGTACAGCTGGTTGAATCCAACCTATTCTTGAAATAAACAACCCGCACACACTCCCTTTCCAAAAAAGATCAATACACCAATCACTACACTGAGATTTATTAGATTTGTTGCTAAAATATCGGTATTAACCCCGAAACTCTCGGCAGATGGCCAGTGACCCAAGAAAACGAAAGAATCGGTTACATTTTTCATATGATCTCCTTTTATAGATTATAGATAAACTAAAAAAATCATTGTACTGCTTCACTTATTTATTACTTCTCTATGAAAAATACGTTCAAAATTTATTTCATGAATTTTCTTTTTTCAATTGAGATGACCAATCCCAAAAATACTTAAATTATTATTTATTCGAATTAATTCAAATAAAATAGAATTTAGGTACTAGGTTTCATGTGAATTGCGAAATAGCTCCTTTGTTGGAGCACTTCTGCTTTTCTTTGGACTAAGGAAGGGGAAGGACTGATTTGAAGATGAAGAATTAGTGTTACCTACTCGTTTTCTTCCTTCCTTCCCCTGGGGTATTTTCTGAATGAATAAGTATAAGTAATTGTATAGGGTCAAATTTTATTTTAATATAATGTGAAAAAATAACCTGCACGTCCAAGACCCTAAAAGAAATACATATTTCTCATATTTATTTTCCTTTTCTCGGATTAAACAAAAGGATTTGCAAATAAAAGGGCTAATGCTACAACCAATCCATAAATTGTTAAAGCTTCCATAAAAGCTAAACTAAGTAATAAAGTACCTCGTATTTTTCCCTCTGCCTCGGGCTGTCTCGCAATACCTTCTACGGCTTGACCTGCAGCAGTACCTTGACCAACTCCAGGTCCAATAGAAGCAAGCCCTACAGCCAATCCAGCAGCAATAACGGAAGCGGCAGAAATCAGTGGATTCATGATAGATAAGTTCCTCAAAAAAAAAAAAAATAAATGGTTAATGATACAATCAACCAATGAATTAGGACTCAATTATTCCATTGTAATATCCATCCAGTAGAAAGAATAAAAAATGGCGAATATTAATTATAATATATATTATTTTTTTGAATCATTAGAAAGGCTGCATCTTTTTTAATTACTAATTGGATAATTGGAGAGTCTTTCTGAATCAATCCAACTTGAGTTTCTCCATTTCCTTTTTCTAAGCCTTTCTCGATCTTTTTCTTTATCTATTTTATTTATTTTATATTTTATTCAATTCACAGTTATAAACGAAACAAACGTAAAGACCTCGGTTGGCATCTCGATCCAAATTCAAGTAGTGCAAATTTAAAAGTCGTTCATATATAACTTGTCAATATCTAATATCAAATATACATATATTTCTTACATAACGTAAACCGGCTATTGTCTCGTAAATTAAATAGGATTTTCTAATCATTCTTCGAAACATCTAATCTAAAAAAAGAAACTTCAAAAAATGAACCTATAAGCATTAGATTCCACATCTCTAGCGCAACCGCTGTCGACTAACCAACCACTTTTTTTTATACATCTCGACTCTAATTTTTTTCTATTACCATTAGATTCTATCAAGATAGAATCTAATGGTAATAGAGTCTCTTGAGCCACATTGAATCTAAACTAAAAGACTTTTCCTAAGACTAATCAATGATGACCTTCCATGGATTCGCCTATATAAGCTGCAGCTAAAGTTGCAAAAATAAGAGCCTGAATTCCACTTGTAAATAATCCGAGGAACATGACAGGTATAGGAACCACTAACGGTACTAAAGAAACAAGAACAACAACTACTAATTCATCCGCTAATATATTTCCAAAAAGTCGAAAACTAAGTGATAGCGGTTTTGTGAAATCTTCTAAGACGTTAATGGGTAAAAGAATTGGAGTTGGTTGAATGTATTTACCAAAATAACTTAATCCTTTTTTTGTAAGACCCGCATAAAAATAGGCTACTGACGTGAGTAAAGCTAAAGCAACAGTCGTATTTATATCATTCGTGGGTGCGGCTAACTCCCCGTGAGGTAACTGTAAAATTTTCCAAGGGAAAAGGGCCCCGGACCAATTAGAAACAAAAATAAATAGAAACATAGTTCCAATAAAGGGAACCCAAGGGCGATATTCTTCTCCAATTTGGGTTTTGCTCACGTCTCGAATGAATTCAAGGACATATTCAAAGAAATTCTGACCACCTGTCGGAATAGTTTGTGGATTCCGAACAGCTATAGCAGCTGAACCTAGTAAGATAGCAATTACAACCCAAGAGGTTAGAAGTACCTGGCCATGGATTTGGAAACCCCCAATTTCCCAATAAAAATGTTGACCTACTTCCACACCAGACATATCATATAACCCCTTCTTTAGTGTGTTGATTGAATATGATAGAATATTCATATTATCCTCTAACAGAAATATAACTTAAAAAAAATTATTTTGATTCAATCATCTCTTTCTCGACTTGTCTACTTTTTTATTGAGGATACCGATTAATCACAGAATATCCCCAGCCCTTTCCCTTTATTATTATATAGTTTTTGATAGTCATGAATAATAACCAATTCTCTTCTAAATTAGAGGAATTTGGTGAGTTCATAAGAAAATCAAAGATTTCTTACATAGCTCGAACGACCATCACAAATTGCAAATACTAACTTGGTAAGAATTAATCGGATTGAAGATATAGCATCATCATTTGACGGAATCGAAATATCGGCAAGATCCGGGTCACAGTTTGTATCGATTAAACAAATCGTTGGAATTCCCAAAGTAATACATTCTCGAAGGGCTGTATATTCTTCTTGTTGATCAACGATGATTACAATATCAGGTAACTCTGTCATATATTTAATCCCGCCCAGATATGTTTGCAAGTGAGATAATTGTCTCTTCATCACCGCTGCATCTCTCTTCGGGAGACGGGCGAGTCCCCCCGCCTTTTGTTCCATTCGTAAGTCCCTGAATTTATGAAGTCTTGTTTCTGTAGTGGACCAATTCGTTAACATACCTCCAAGCCACTTTTTATTAACATAATGACATCGAGCCCTTATTGCAGCCCATGCTACTGAATCAGCTGCTTTATTTTTTGTCCCAACAATTAAAAATTGTTTTCCTCTACTTGCTGCATCAAAAACTAAATCACAAGCCTCTGATAAAAAACGAGCAGTTCTCGTAAGATTTATAATATGAATACCCTTACATTTTGCAGAGATATAAGGTGACATTCGAGGATTCCATTTTCGAGTACCATGACCAAAATGAACTCCCGCCTCCATCATTTCTTCCAAATTGATGTTCCAATATCTTCTTGTCATTTCTCCACACACTTTAACTCTTTATTAAAATAAAGAGATGAGGTATCCTGAAATAAATAATTGTTCCAACGGAACCTTCTTTTTTAACATGGATTGGCCGTTGATACACAACCTAAACCAGAAATTCCTTTCTATTCGTTATTTTTTTTTAGTTTCCGTATTTTATTACATTACTAAATGCTAAATTAATTAATTAAATAACAATTAAATAACAAAGATAAATAATAAAGGATTAATCTCTTCTGTTAAATCCCCAAAATAATTGTTGTTTTGATTTATCACTTAAATTCTTAGAAAAAAAAAGAATCCAACAATTCTCTGTGGTAAAACAAAATATCTCTCATTTCCCCCTCAAATATATTCTTGTTTTTCCTTTTCAAAGGAATGCTAATCCTCTTATGTTGATTTGAACGGTGTACGAATCCCTTGAATCCAGTACCAACGGGTATCATTCCCCCCAGAACAACGTTTTCTTTTAGTCCTTTCAACCAATCAATGCGGCCTCGGAGAGCAGCTTTTGCTAAAACTCGAGCGGTTTCTTGAAAACTTGCTTCGGATATAAAACTTTGAGTATTCAAAGAGGCTCTCGTTATTCCCAATAAGATAATTCGGTAACAGATCGCTTCTTCCAAAGCGCGCCCCGTCCGTTCTGCTCGAAACAATCCAATAAGTTCTCCGGGCAAAAAAACATTAGACATTCCGTCCTCTGAAACCAAAACTTTGGATGTTATTTGCCGTACAATAATTTCGATATGCCTATCATGGATCTGCACCCCCTGGGATCGATAAACCTTTTGGATCTTATTAACCAAAGAGATACGGCTTTGCGCTATAGTTAGCTCAGCCCCAATCAAGAATCCCCAGGGAATTCCAAGAATTTTTTTTATACGTTCGTTCCAACCATTAATCCTCTTTTCTAGATTTATTGATATTGAATCAACCGAACGAACCTCTAAGACTTGTTCCACTTTTGGCAGACCTTGCGTTATATCACCCGACCTCGATTTTTCATATATAAATGTAACTAAAGTATCCCCTTCATAAAAGATTTCCCCATAATCACCATGAACTGTTGCTCCTGGGGTAGCCAAACAAGGCTTAGCCGATCTTATTACTACAGAATCAAACTGAACAATTAGAACTTGACCTGATTTTAAGGGCAGTCCATTTTTTGTTATACATACATTTTCACAAAGAAATTGTCCAAGACACATTTTTGTAAATGTCTCATCACAAAAATTGTAATGAAGAAAATACCAATGCAATTTGAACGGATTCAAAACGATGTTATTACAAAAATCGGGATGATAAATTCTTCCATTTTCATCTATTAAATAATATTGATATTTAAGGACTTGAAAGGTTTGTTTTAAATTGTCAAGTTGTAAATAATTATTTACCAAGATCTGATTATGAGTTATTAAATGGTACAATAAAAAAAAATTATAAAACTGAAGGACTGTTCCTAAAGGACCGAATGAATTCTTAAATGGAATTGGGCGTGGGCGATCTTTTTTAATGGATTCTTTGTGATATTTTACACCGTTGAATGTGAATGAGCCTATTCCAAAACAATTGAATGATGACAAAATTATAAAAGACTGACATTCCGTATTTTTACCAAACAACGTACGAACAGTTCCTTGATTTTGGTTAAATGATTTTTGAAGTTTTGTCTTTGAATAAATGCAAAAAAACGGATTCATATTAGTATACTCTGATCCATCATCAGAAAAAAAGGGGGGATCATTCCTTTTCCCGATATATGAGAGGGCCGATTTGACTAAATCGATCCTTAGGAAATCTCGAATCATATCATTTGTCCTTACTTGAACAAAAGAAGCTCGGGCCTCTTCGATAGAAGAACGCTTTTTGTCTTGGTTCCAATTCAATACTAAACAAGTACGTACTAATTGAATACTTGTGTCAGAAATTCCCCGAGTGACTTTGCCATTTCCATTTCCATAAAGGATATAATTGAAAACTCGAAGTTCCACATTATCCCTTTCTTGCAACAGATCTTGAGGGAAAAGTGTTGCTAAATTGATACCGTCTGTTATTTCATATGTGACTACGGGTCGAACCAAAACAAAAAAAAAATTCTTAGTAAGGGTGATCCATTGGACATAGAACCCATTTTTCACATTTTTTGATTCCTTGTCATTTGTCTTTCCTGGTGGTATCAAAATGCCGCTGTGTCGAGCTAGCTTATATGTCTCCCCAGGAAAATAGATATCTCCAGAAAAAATTTTAAGTTCAATCTTTTTTTTTTTTCTCTCCACCCGAACCACCCCACCGGCTCGGCTTCTTGTATTTAAAGTAATTTGCGTATCGACTCCAATGATACTATTGTTCCGTACCATTATCGAGGAAGCTCCGGGCAAGATATGTACTTCCTCGGAAATGAAAAAAAACCGATCTACTTTCATTTGGTATTTTGATCGAAATTCTTTGACTCCTCTAGACTCAATAAAATCCTGTTTTTTAACGACGGAATACATCTCTATAGTCTCATATTTAGTAATTCCCGAACTCTTTGTTCGGTATCGAGGATCATTGAAATAAGCAAAAAGACTATTTCTACGGAAAATACCATTTATGGGTATTTCAATCGAGATACCGTCGGAAAGGGACATTAATTCTTTTTCTCGTTCGTGATTCGATTGAAATTGAAATGGAATGATGAATCTATTTTTTCGCCTCTTTGCCAATAAATCGGAGTTTTTTGCAGGATATATGTGATTACAATGACCCATTCGATTAAGTTCTGAATAATTCGGAATCCTATGTTCTTTTTTACTCGATTTTTTAATAGAAGAATCCAATAATTGATCTTTTACTTGATCATTAGTCATTGAGGAGTTAGAAATTTCTGAGGAGTTAGAAATTTCCATTTGTTTGAAAGAAAAAGAATGAGTGGTCGTTTGATCTTGATCCTTGTGGAGTGAAAACGAGACTACACTGGATTTGTATGGCATTCCTGATAATATCCATAAACGACTTGCTTTTGGTAAGAGATGAACATTACCATATGTAAATTCGGGTGCATGATACACATCGGTACTCCAGTGCATTTCTCCTTCTGAGTCCGAATAAATATGTTTGCGAACTTTTTCCTTAAAATTCAGAGTCGAGGACCCCGCGCGAATTTCAGCAATCACTTGTTCGGATTCAACATATTGATCATTTTGAACTAAAAGAAAACTTTTTGGCGGAATATTCACATTATGTAGAATATCTTCACTCTCAATAGTGACATCCAAATTTATATAACATCGAAAGGCAGGGTGCCCATGACGTGTACGTGTGGGATGAACCAACCCCTCATTAAATTTAATTTTTCCATTATAAGGGGCTCGTACATGTTCTGCAGTACCCCCTGTGAATACTCCGCCCGTATGAAAAGTTCTTAATGTTAGTTGAGTACCAGGCTCCCCAATGGATTGACCTGCAATAATACCTACAGCTTCTCCCAATTCGACCAGGTCGCCGTGAGTAGGACTTCGCCCATAACATAATCGACAGATCCAAGACATACTCCTACAAGTAAAAGGAGTTCGGATGGCTATTGGTTGGATTCGAAAGGTTATGAATTGATTTACAAGACCAATCCCGATATCTTGATTTCGTGTCGCAATGCACCGCGAATCCAGATATATATCGTCTGCTAATACGCGACCAATTAATATTTTGGGAAAAATTCTTTCCGGCATACTACCGTTTTGAGGACTTACAGACATACCCCGAATGGTGCCACAATCTGTTCTACGTACAACAATATGTTGAACTACTTCGACAAGCCTGCGTGTAAGATATCCCGCATCGGATGTTCGTACAGCCGTATCCACAACCCCTTTGCGGGCGCCGTAGCAAGAAATGATATATTCTGTTAAAGAGAGTCCTTCGCGTAAATTACTTTGAATAGGTAAATCAATCATTTGTCCTTGTGGATCTGACATTAATCCTCTCATACCTACTAATTGATGTACTTGAGACACATTTCCTCTAGCTCCCGAAAAAGACATTATATGGACTGGATTATAAGGGTCAGTCATCCTAAAATTCGGATTCATTTCTTGGCGCAAGTATTCACTTGTGGAATACCATATCTCAATGGATTGGCGTAATTTTTCTACTGCATGGACATTCCCATAATGATGGTGTTTTTCTAAAATCAAACTTTGCTGTTCAG